TTCGATACGATTAAAAAAAAAGATCAAAAGAAAAGATAAATGATTTTCAAATTTTGTTCTATATGGATTCGAATTTCTTAATATTTTATTATTTGAATATTAGTCTACTCAAGAATTATCTAATGAATCACTTGATTCGAAATTAAGGGATAGGTAGACATTACAAATGATTAATTGATCTCTTTTTCTACCTCCCTTACTCTATGTTTTTGTTAATCCCGTCTATAATGATTGATGAATTAACAACTATCAATTGAACTTATTCTTTCATTTGAATTGGTATTTTTGCTTATCTTCGTATATTGAAACTTAGGGAAGTGCTTTCTAAACATATGTATAAAAAGAACACATTTCATTTAGCTCCTTCATCTTCATGCTTACTATAACTAGTTATTTCGGTTTTCTACTAGCAGCTTTAACTATAACCTCAGCTCTCTTTATTGGTCTGACCAAGATACGACTTATTTGAAATTAATTGAATGAACACAACGCATAAAAAGAAATCTTTCTGTGGTATTGATAGACTCTATATTTCCTTAGAGAGTCAATTTCCAATTAGTGGTCATTGAGATTCATGGGCAATGCGGATTAATATGTAGGGATAGATATTACCTCTCCTTTTTCCCTTTCAAAAAAATTGAAATGATTGAAGTTTTTCTATTTGGAATTGTCTTAGGTCTAATTCCTATTACTTTAGCTGGATTATTTGTAACTGCATATTTACAATACAGACGTGGTGATCAGTTGGATCTTTGATTAAATTAATTAACATCTTTTTTTTTAATTGACCTCCTCTTTTCTTTAATCCAAAGGAGGTCAAATTAAGATTACTGGTCAATTATTTAATTGTAATTTTGGGACTAACCTAACCAAGAATGGAATCACGCTCTGTAGGATTTGAACCTACGACATCGGGTTTTGGAGACCCACGTTCTACCGAACTGAACTAAGAGCGCTTTCTTATCTTCTTATCATTATCACACTAGCTAAAACTAAAAAAAAAAGAAGAGGATTTTTTTTATAACCCGAATACATCTTGTATGCATAAGACTATCATATAGAATATGATATAATAAAAAAAGATTATGTATGCCTGATTTTAATCGATTTCAATAAATCCCTCGTTACTGCTCAGACGAGAAGTAATAGGTAGGGATGACAGGATTTGAACCCGTGACATTTTGTACCCAAAACAAACGCGCTACCAAGCTGCGCTACATCCCTTTCAATTGGTCTACAGTATCATTTTATAGAATCCCTGTCTTGTTTTCAAAATCCTTATTTTCTCCATTGATATATCCAAGTTATCTTGCCATTTCTTTTTTTTATTCTCATGTAACATATAATAATAGTAGAAGGCTTATATACACATGAATATGAAACCCATCGTAAAAAATAACTAAAAAAGGGAATATTTTTTGGGAATGCTCAGTCGGAAGGGACGTCTTTTTCGGTTTTAAGAAAAGAAAAATCTTATCTACCGAATCATTGTAGATTTCAATTGGAATTAGGAATTCCGTGTACAAATACAAGCGGTCCTTAACTACTTACATATATATTATATCGGATCATATATGTATTAACATTAGGCATTACAATAAATAATACAATAAATAAAAAGAATAAAGAAGGAGGATTTAAAATGCGAGATCTAAAAACATATCTTTCCGTGGCACCGGTACTAAGTACTCTATGGTTTGGGGCTTTAGCAGGTCTTTTGATAGAGATCAATCGTTTATTTCCGGATGCGTTGACATTCCCTTTTTTTTCATTCTAGTTATTGACATGGGAAGGGGTGAAGAAGATTAGAGGTAGAATCAAAAGATTTGTGACTAATCCCTCCCCCTCTTTTTTTTTTAGAAAAAATCGAATTCGATACAATATATTAAGTAGAAGTATAATCAAGAAAGGAGGAAAGAGAAATAAAAAAGTAGATTCAACCTCGGCGAAATTCGGGTTTTCTCCAATTCCATTTAGAAATAATATTGTGAGAACAGAAATGTGTCTAGGGCAAGAAGATCATACAAGATCTTTTAATAAAATACTGTACATTGAATCGAATTCGATTCAAAATATACCTAAATATTAGTTTGTTGTTTTACTTCTTATTTTTTTATTTCTTTTTTCGCAGAAAGTAGAAGAATTGGTTGAATCAAAAACGCAAAGGAGGTTCATGGCCAAGGGTAAAGATGTCCGAGTAACGGTTATTTTAGAATGTACCAACTGTGTTAGAACCGGTCTTAATAAGGAATCAAGGGGTGTTTCCAGATATATTACTCAAAAGAATCGACACAATACGCCTAGTCGATTGGAATTGAGAAAATTCTGTCCCTATTGTTACAAACATACGATTCACGGGGAGATAAAGAAATAACTCGAATCAAGTGCCTGTGTGTCACTCTTACAAGTAACACGAAAAGGACATATTCTATATATAGCATATTATGCTATATATTTTCATTTTAGTTAACATAATATAACTAACTAAAAAAAAAAGCCAAATCAAATCCTATATTTTGAATTTGAAATCTTTTTGGATCAAATTGAAATAGGATTTTGAGGATAAGGAATAAACAAACCATGGAAAAATCCAAGCGACTCTTTCTTAAATCCAAGCGATCTTTTCGTAGGCGTTTGCCCCCGATCCAATCGGGGGATCGAATTGATTATAGAAACATGAGTTTAATTAGTCGATTTATTAGTGAACAAGGAAAAATATTATCTAGACGGGTAAATAGATTAACCTTAAAACAACAACGATTAATTACTATTGCTATAAAACAAGCTCGTATTTTATCTTTGTTACCTTTTCTTAATAATGAGAAACAATTTGAAAGAAGCGAGTCGACCGCCGGAGCTACTGGTCTTAGAACCATAAAGAAATAAAAAAAAAAGTAGACTTACTTTACTCCTCAATTGAACCCAAATAAAAATCCGAACTCAAACACAGATTGATATTTTGTTCGAAAAATCGTAAGAAAAAAATTGGGGAAGAAGAAGAAATCTTTTTTTATTGGATATTGGACATATTCGCTCATTTCATTTTGAACGACTTTATCATATTCTCTTTATCATACTAATTTCTACTCTACCTTCCCGGAGTTCATTCTCCAGCGAACTCCATTTAAAATATTCTGACAAATTCCTTACAATTTCCTTTTTTATTTTATGATCTGATCTCATTAGAAATCATATAAAGACAATTCCTATTTAATATAGCTATTTGTGCAAGTATTTTACGATTAAGAAGCAACTGTCTCTTGTACAGATTGTGTATTAATCTACTATAACTATAGGATACTCTATTCCCGCGAATTACTGCATTTATCCGAGTGATCCACAAACGACGAAAATCTATCTTTTTCCTATCTCTATCTCGATGAGACGAAACCAAAGATCTTATTTTCTGTTGAATAATTGTTCGAGTAAGTCTTGAACGAGCCCCCCGAAAGCTTGATGCAAATAAACGAATTTTTGTTCTACGTCTCCGAGCTATATATCCTCGTCTAATTCTAGTCATTGAATAAATGAAACTTTCATGAATAACTAATTGATTTCCTTTCTTTCAGTTATTCTTTTCCCTTTTCCTAGTTTATTAATAACAAAACGGATTCTTCCAATGTATAAAATAAAAATTCCAATGGCTTTTGCTACTATAACCTTCCCGACCACGATTTGTCTTTTCTTTTTTTATAGTCATTTCACCTCGAAACGAGTATTGATACTAGGTATCAAAAAACAGAAAAAAGTAATAAATAGAAATGAATAACGAAATAGTGGATTCCATCGTTTCTATGGTTATGTCTTAAACGGTGAGGTCCTCTATATATACCGGAGTCCCTTACTTCATTTAATCAATGCTATTAGCAAGTTGTACAGTTTACATTCTTCGGCTCTACCTATGAATTATCTAGTAATAGGTCTTTCACAACGAGATCTACCTATACAGTAACGGTATTTAATTATGAAAATTGGATGGGGTAGCTGACCCTCTTAGTCCGTTTTTGCAAGAGTATAGGCATAAGATTTCGGCTTTGAAAATAGGATTTCCCCGCTTAATGAATAACTATTTGTTACCAATGAGGAATTTTTTCTCATCGGAAACCATAAATTTCATATACAATAGAAGAATTGAATAGATCTTTTTTTTTAGTTTTCGATATATAGATAGTGAACGACCTTCTTCCTTCCATTTTATACTATTCACTAGTACTGATCATTGATACTGGAAAATTTCTTTCCCTTTTTTTTCTACCAATGGTGATCTGAACGAGTCGCACATACACCCTAGTACATGTTCCTCGACGCTGAGGACATCCCCCAAGAGCGGGGGATTTCGTGACATTTCTGATTGGCTGTCTTGTGTTTCTAATAAGTTGTTTAATAGTTGGCATGTTGAATCGTATACATAATAAATGGGCTGGTTTAGATCGATCCTAACCGGATGATTATGAATTACTTCTCTATTTAATAGATGAATAGAATATTATTAAACCCGGTAATAAGTAAGAAGAGAAAATCGCAAAGTGGCGATTTGCTTAAACTTACTGCTATTTTTTTTTATTCAATCGCTACAAGATCAACAATTCCATGAGCTTGGGCTTCTGTTGCTGACATAAAAACATCCCTTTCCATATCTTCGGATACAACCCATAGGGGTTTGCCCGTTCTTTGTACATAAACTCTTGTGATGGTTTCGCGCAGTTTCAGCAGTTCTTCTGCTTCCAGGATAAATTCTCCCGTTTGTGCCTCATAAAAAGAACTCGCAGGTTGATGTATCATTACCCTGATAATATAACAAATGGTTCCTCTATCTCGCATGATGAGGTGAGGAGAAGAGATAAAGAATAATAAAAAAAGAAAGATAGAATTGAGCAACCGTACAGGCATCTTTTGCGCATTGCATACGGCTATACAATGGAATTCACTTTACCTTCCATTTCCATCGAAGAAAGAGAAAAAATATAGATAGAGGGTTTATCCGATTCAGATCGGCAAAT